CCATACCGAATAAAAAAATGGATTTCTGATCCTCGAGAACTTATCCCAATCAACGAGGATGACGCTTCTAGGCAATATGCCACCGATGACTACCACTGCAGGAGCAAGTCTGAGTGAAAGAACTAGTCAAATACTTTATTAGCGGAGGCAACTGAAGCTAGTCGGGTTTAGGTCTGATATTTGTTTGCCTGAATCTATCAACAGGGCTTTCATAGGGAGGTTTTTCTTAAAGTTTTCCAGTGATAGTGGAATTACCAACAAAATACCAGACTCTCTGGACTGGCTTTCTCCAACCAAGATAGGGTTTTGTCCATTCCGCTAGGACAGGTCTAAATGCGCTGGATTGATGCACCGGTAGGGAGGACCAAATGCCTAGCTGTCGGGGGTTCTTCCATCATATCAATCAAGCTCAGTCTCCCACAACAACCAATCCGGGCGGGCGGAATGGCGCCTATACTCGGTCAATGGAGTCAACTGCTGGGACTGGCATTGGATTCGGCCGCCAGTTGTTTTGCTATTGGTGGCACATGGTCCCTGTATATGGAACTGGTCAGAGAACGAATAGACGCGGGATCGATCTATACTATAGGCTCCGAATATCCAGTTTTGGATATCTCTAACGGGACTGGAACGGGCGAAGCCATTGGATTGATTGGGCGAGTTAGCCCAACAGGAATGTGGTCGTCTAGATCGTACGATTAGGTGGACCCCTATACATTCATTGATTAGACCGAAACCAATCGAAGCCATGTGATCGATCGAGCTACCCGCATTTTAGTTTTGCTTTATCAAGCAGGGGCTTAGCCGCTTGTTTATATTTCTTAGATTTCTGGCAGCATTGGGGAGACAAAACGTCGAATGGCTAAAAAGCCCTATTTATGTATGTGGAAAGTCTATACTTAACACACCGACTCAATTGGAAGCTGAATCCTCACAAGCTTCGAAACCCCTTTTACTACACCACACCTGCTACCCACTTTCTTTGTTATTGGTTCAAAAAAGCCTAAACATTCCTTTTCTTATTCTTACTCTGCTTCATCCTATGGTATGGCTGCTCTTTAATATGTTCTAAAACCGCCAACCCTTGTTGTTACTTATTCATCGGCGGAGGATAGAGCTTTTCTTTTTCTGCTTTCCTATGATATGGATTTGGTTGATTCTCCTGTGGTATCGACTGCCTTTGTTCGGCTGAGACTTCCGCGTCTGCGGATTCTCTAGTAGCTGCTCTAGCGTCTGCTTCGTCGGGTGCTGAATCGGATGCTTTATCTGCGCGGTTTGAAACTCTTTGGAAAAGAAAATGCTTTGCCCAGGAATTCTAGGTTGAAAGCCCTCTCTGACCAAAACCAGGAACGAAAGTCTTGATCCTAGGCTTTGGAATCAATCAAAAGAGCCCGAGCCGAGTAAGGATACAACGCATCAGTATAAGCTGCTACAGCATCAGGCAGGGCAAAGGTACTTTCCAGACCTGAATCTACAAAAGATAGAACCTAAATAAGAAGCCAGGGAGGCCTTATGGTAGAAAAAAGGTAAAAAGGGGTTCTGGGTCTATTATAACCAGAAGGGGGGAGAACGGATTTTGGGACGTGTCTGTCCCACAGTCTGGTGAAATGTACGACCTCCAACTGAACCTAGCCCAAAAGAGTGTAAGCGAGGGATTAAAAACCTAGTTGATCACTTATAAAGTCAAGTAGAAAATCTTATTTTTGATTCCCAACACGCAGAAGTACAAAACCAATTAACATAGAAACTAGAGTGAGTTGGATGGAACCTGATGATCTTCGAGGCCGAAGGGAGCTAGAGTGGAAGCTGGCGCGGGAACAGTAGGAGCTCCAGCTCGCTGAATAAGCCACCACAATATAGGAAAAAGAATAAGCAACAGGAGAAGGATGTGTCTCAGGTGCGGAGACCTGTTTAGAAGGTGAACCAGCAGAGTAAGATGCAACCGGGCATGAAGCAGCAAGTGCTGTAGATCTGGTAGAACTTCTTCTCGGATATGTTTGGTTAAGTGAGGTGGCGCAACAAGCCGAACCACATGGGTCGAGTACAAAGCAACCAAATATCCGGACTTCGGAGTCGGAATCTGAATTCATAATAGGTTTTTGTTCGCTCCGCAGGCACGAACTAGTCGAGATGTATGTGGTGCCCTTTCTTTCATTCACATTGGTGAGGTTGCTTGATTGTAGGGGCCGGGAAAGGGTCTGCCACCACTGACTCAGATTTTTTTGTAATCGATGTAGCTTCGTCGTCTGTCTCGGGATCGGTAGTGTTCCCCCCATTCCGCTTAAAGGATGTTGATCTTTCTTTTATTTAAGATACAATCTGTAAGTAAGTTACCAAAACTTTTTGTGTTGTAGACGGCGAAGAGTCAATAGAAATAGAATAGGAATCCCTAGAGAAGAGAGTTCCCGAAAGGAGAAGGGGAATTGACCAGTTCTGGAATTCACCACTACAAAAATAACATCCTATTTTAGCGGCAACCAAAGTTTTGAACCGCTCAGAGCAGAGTAGCTGGAAGTAAAGTAGAAGAATGAGTCTAGCGACCAGGAAGCATAGATAGCAAAGGCGGAGATGGTACTTTAACAGTAAAAGGAGGATCATATGCTTTTAACATGCAATTTGAAATCACGTACTTACCCCCCCGAATCCACTAATAAAATAGGTAATGTTGGCGAATCTTCTGATTATCGAGTTTCAATTCGACAAGTACCAACAGGCCGAAAAAGACGAAAAAAAGGCCTTGCATACTCGATAAGTCAATAGCAACCACTCTTATGATATTCTTTACTTTCCTTGTTAAGGTCCCGCGGTAAAGTAAAAAAAGCTATAAGTAGGCTCGCTATTGCGAGCTATACGAGCTGTTTGCCTTTATACGGCTTCGCTATCGCTCCTATGAAGTGGTGGGCCTTCTAGAAGCTTCGCCAGAAGCAAGCAAGATGAGGTCGCTCTCCTTCGCTCGTTCCGTACTTGACTTACGAGCTCGTGTAGTACTCGCCCCTATAAAAAAAGGCTTATGCACTCCACTCGCTGTCTACTAAACGAGCGTTAGAGCGAGCGAAGCCTTCCATTTAGTGGCTTCCCCCCTTATCCCTCACCCTACTCTTTCATTTCCGCTTAAGCTTCCCCTGTTGTTTGTGGGATTAATTGATTGGATACCCGAGAACCATAATCTTTACTAGGAACAGCTTCTACGACGATAGGCGTAAAGGCATGATTAGTTCCACAAATCTCACTGCACTGACCATAGTAAACCCCTTCTCGTTGTACCGAAATAGAGATCTGATTTAAACGACCAGGTACAGCATCACATTTGACACCTAAGGAAGGTACAGCCCAACTATGAGGTACATCAGCAGGTGTTACAATAATACGTAGATGAGTTTTGGCTGGTACAACCACTCTATTGTCCACTTCTAATAAACGTGATTGACCCAATTCTAGATCATCTTCTGGAATCGTATAACTGTCAAAAGTGAGTGACTGTTCATCGGAACTGTTATAGTCTGAATACTCATAAGTCCGATACCATTGATGTCCAATAGCTTTGATAGTAATGGCTGGATCTACTACTACCTCGTCCATTGAGTATAACAGAGCAAATGATGGTATAGCAATGAACATTGGGATGATACTAGGAAATATGGTCCGAAGAATCTCGATAGTAGTTCCATGAACAATCCTTTGCGGGATTGGATTTTTTTTATAGTGGAAATGCCATAAAGCGCGAACCAAGATCCGTGATACGAAAACAAAAATCAGAATGAGGAAGAAAAAGATATCGTGATGTAAGTCTATTATTCCTTGCATCATAGGTGTTGCTGCGTCTTGAAATCCTAATTGCCATGGTTCCGCTGCATCACAAGGAGCTTTCGTGAGGAATAGCCATTCGTCTTTAACATTAATTGTGAAAATGATAAAGGCAAGGGTGTAGGTTATTTTCGTCCCCTTTTCCTCGTAATTTTCAGTTGGCTGAATAGTTATTCGATGAAGCCGAGTAGTTTTAAACCTTGGGAGCTTAGGCGCACCACCACCCACTTTTTTATCATTATCATTGCGTTTCTTCTCTTGCTCTTTTTTTCTTTTTAAAATATTGCAGAACAGTCGCCAATTAAGAATTTTGTTATCAAACTCCATCATGACCTAATTCATTTAATCTCAAAGTGATCCGCTTTACTGAAGAAAGACTTTTGTTTGTCGGAAATAGCCGGTTGGTTGATCCGGAAAAGCATGGGAGAAAGATGCACAAACGAAAGAAATAGGAAACAGCATTTCATTTCATACGCAATTCCGTCCGTAATGTAATAAGAAGGAATAGTGTCCATTGAGGTTTTTCTTCCTCTTTTCCAGGTTCTTTGTAGAGTCTATCTACTAGAGACATTAACAGTGCTCACCCGCTTGGGAAAATTCAATACTAGAATTGAACGCCCTCCATCGTACAGTTCGGCGGACACGGAAGAGCTAGTTCATAGGGCTCGTGCAGTCATGGGACCGACGGTGAAAAGCTCGGGATGATGATGGGGCTAACAACCGGTCCTCCAAGAAGCTAGATCTCTTGGATTAATTCTTTCCCTTGTAGCCAAGTCATACTCATTCCGTACGACGAAGGATTGGGCCTTAGAGGTCGGAACTCATCACATTACTGGGTAGATCAGTTGGGGGATAAGGGTTCTAGTTCAATAAAGGTCCTTCTCATTATATCGAATAATAAGTTAGGCCTGTAGTGCTCCAGCGATGGGGATTCTTACTTCCTTACTGGTGCTTAGAAGCCCCCCTACTTGAGATGAACATTCATATTCTTGATTCCCTCCTGGCTTAGCTTATATATGAGAAAGACCTGCGGGTGAGCGACTACCTGTGATAGACGAATTCGCTCCTACTTCTTAACCGACCGAATCGGGGTTTTGAACCCATGTCGAAACCAGGGAGGTTGAAGACAAACTTTATACATTCAAATCAAAGCTAAAAAGAAAATTGGAAAAGATTGGGTTGTGGAGGATGATTCGAAGTTATCCATGCTGTAAAACGTAAGCGCAAGCTTAACTCGATCATGACCTTGACTTATTGGATTCAACCCACCTGAATATCTCCTTCCCTTTCATATGGATTTTCCCTCGAGCTCTTTCTATTATAATAGAATTACTGGGCCTAAAAGACTGCTGATTTGCTCCATTCCGGTTTGCTTAATTACTGGGCGGGCCTAGCCCTCTTTCTTTGGATTAAACTGAGACGAATTGCTCGTTGACGGCTTAGATCACCACGGCATCACCTTGTAACAGAACGTGCCCTCCTACCTGATATGGTGATAAACGCTGTTTTCTCTCGGTCTTCTTCGGCCATCTTGATCTGGTTATATCAAGAGAAAGCATCCATAAAGGACAGCATCCCGTGTCCAGCGGTCTTGTCCACCAGAACATGTGAGGAAAAAAGAATCTTTTGCAGAAAATATGGAAAGGTTGTAAGCTGGGACAGAGAACATCATTCCACCGAAGGCGAAAGGAAGTACCTGAACACCATCACAAAGAGCGGGTTAAGGTAGTGTGAGGTGGGCCAAGAATCCAATGACCGAGCAAGACTCAGAACAATGGGGACAGAGCAAAGCGCTTAGATAGGGACTACCCGCCCCATCCCACTTCAGCTATTTTGAAGGGCTTCGTTGAGCTCAGCCTGCGGTCCAACGGTATTTAGACTCCGGCCGCTTCTTTCTTATGGAATTTCGGGGTTGTTGGAGGAGGTGTTTGGGCCCGGTCAAGGCAAATGTAAAACGAGACTTAGCAGCACGCCTTCATGAGGAGGATCCTACTCTCGGACGCGGGATCGCTCATGCTCCGAGCTCAAAGTAGAAGGAACAGAACACGAGGCTTTTTCGACTAATGAAACGACCGAGTAGCTAGTTTGGTTGCTATCTATTAGGGGTACCCCCTTGTCGGCTCATAGAGCAAGGCCATCATTCCTCTTTAGTTCGCTGCCAAACGAAGACGGGAAGGGATCGGGCGCCTAAATAGCTGAGGGAGGTCAGCTGCGCAGGACCGTGGAGTCGTCTTTGGGTCTCGGAATCTTCTTCTTACCTGTCTACACAAGAGCCAAGGGATCAGGGTGGCCTTCGAGGGTCCCAACAGGTGTCACGATCAAGCAAGGGCCTGAATTACCTATTGCCGTCCGCGTATTTTAAGGTGAAGGGAATGAAGCTTCACAAATATAACGACGCCCCGGTTGGCTTCAGGTCCGAGTTTTTTCGATGGGAGGAGCGCAGCGGGGGGCCGCAAGATCGATTCGGTTTGGACGCTCATCTCGGACAGCAGGCTGACAGAGACCGTTTCATATTAAGATAATATTGAACTACGATCACGAGGTTGAGAGAATTCAAGGGATTCGGCTCTCAGGTCCATCAACCTTGCAACACTAACCCCTGGGGCCTGGGGAGAGCGTGTATCGTACTGATCCAGAGCGGAAGGAGAGCATATACCGATCCTACCAGGAAGGCCTGAAGCGAACATGGCGGGAGTGATTGTAGTTGGCTGAGGCGCCTGCCGCCAGCCGATAAGCGACACAATCTAACCTCGTCAGGGGAATTACGGCGGGACACAGGCTACGAAACCATGCTTGGGGAACATAGTGACTCTTTGCCCTGCGTAGCTTGTACTGTTCATAGAGTGCAGTTTGCTTTTGAGAGGAAAATAGTAAATAGGTCTTCCCTTGACCGAGCGGAACCAATGTTGATTATAGTTATTATTGAAATGTCCTGGCTTTGACGAATATCGTCGGAAACCAGCTCCTCTTAATCTCAAGGAGGTCTATAAATTACGACATCCAACTGTTTTCAATACGGCCATATGGGTCACAGAGAACCTAGACGACCTGATCATTTTAACTGACACAGGTGAAAGATCCCGAGAGTACACAAAGAATTTCTTTGAAAATTCAAGTGCACCTCGATTAGAGATAAGATATTTTGGGAGTGAGATACTTACAATTTCTTTTTCATTTATTGAATCGGTTGATTTCCCGGTGGGGATTCGTCCGAGAAAGACCCTGAAGAACTTAAGCGCATCCAATTCCATATTGCTGCGGTGCGGCAAGATTGATGAAGTCGAATGCCGGAGGTGATTGAGGATTCAATCAAGCATTAAAGACATACCCGAACCGAGGTATTTTTCCCCCAGTTCACGACTCAAAAGAGTTATTAAACCTTACAAGTGCTAATTCAAGTCTTCCTAGCAAGGCAAGTCTATTGACTTGGGTACGAAACATAGCTATGATTCGCAGCGAGAATAGTCTTTCTCTTTAGGTTGAAATCACTATCTATATCTATCTGTTTTAAGCTTCAAGTCGTCTTTTGATCAATAGAAGGAGGAAGGGAGGAAAGCAGCGGGATATGTCATGCTATTCTGAGATAGAAGAGCAGGCCCTTCTTCTTCTTCTTTGTCCGTGGGTCTCTCAGTTACTGGACTAACCGCCTTCAGATAGAAAGCAAGCCACTTCTTAACTTCAACCCCTTTCTTTCCTGTGCTGACAGCCAATTCAAGTCTAGAAAACTAAGAGCGTTTGCGCGCATGAAGAGCTTACTGCTTACTCAGGCATTTCATCAGCAAGGGTTATTCCGATTCCAACTCCTAGTAGTCACTCCCTTTCTTTCTTTGCGGAATACCAGATCCAGAGATGAATTAGCGGATCACAGGGCTAAGTCGAAGCATGCCTGAACCTTCTTTAGTAGTGAGCCGTACCGAGTAGCTCCTAGCAAGGGCTTCAAGATCACAGTAATGCCTGCCAAAACTTTCGTTTTTAGCTTACTCAAACTATATGAGAGAGAGTGTTGGGTGGAGTATGAGAGAATCTGGGTCGGGCGAGCACTAATTGAACACTGACCAAATTCTACTTTGTAGGAGACTCGCCGATTACAATAGCATGTAAGTGGTATGTCCGGTTAACTTCATGAGTCGGAAATAAAGCCTTTTTATAATTTATAATAAATATAAATATTAATTAAGGCCCTTTATTTCGGGCGATGATTCGATTCTTCTTAGCTTGGCCATTCGATATTCGATTAAGGTTCTTTCTCGAAAAAAGAAAAAGATCTCGATTATTCATCCGGAAGTGACTGAACTAGCCTTTGGGCTTAAAAAAGCGCTGTCGCACCGAACATTCTCTCAGATTGTCTTTCTTTGTCGGCCTTATGCGCGTAAGGACTGTTTTTCGGATACTTTTTTTCTTTTTGGGAGGACCAGCAAGCACTAAAAGGCAAAAAATCTTTTCTCTTTGAAAGAATGTGGTATACAGACCCTTATTTTACGAATCTGGTACGAGATTTCAGGGTAGCTGGGGGTCAAAGACTGGCAGGGGCAGCCAAAGCCTTCTGTGACGGTCTTAAAAAAGGGAATCGGGACCATTTATGAAAGAGATTTCTAAAAAATAGGAGAGTCATGGCACCTTTGGCGAGGATTCATAAAGCCTTAGGAAACCGACCATCAGCCTTCTTTACTTCTCTTCAACGTGAACTCAAGAGTATCAGTTGTGCTTTAAAAGAAAATAGGAATGGAATTCTGGGCCATGAAATCAAAAGTGAGCTGGAGGGGCGACCGTACGTAATACAAACTTTTTTCATCTTTAAAATTTTGTCCGTCGTAAGCACAATCGCATCTCCTCAATTGAAAATAGTGTAGGGCAAAGGCTCACTGACCCAATTGAGATTCAAGGCAATATTACAGATTTTTTTAGAAATCTCTAGACTATGGAAGAGAAGCGCCACTCACGATAGACCTGCAGATACCAAGCTTAGCACACATATCTTAAATTGATAAACAAAGTAGGCAAAGCCTTAGGGTCTCTAAAGGCCCCTGGGCTACATCCTCATTTCTGTCAGAATAACTGGGCTAGGGTCCAAGAGGTCTTCATTCGATAGATCAAAACACTTTAAAAAAGTGCCACAATGGACCCGAGCCTAAACTAAACCTTTAGTGTGCTGATCACAAAGTGTCAGAGCCCATCCTCGGTGAAGCAGCAAAGACCAATAAGCCTATGCAATACTGCCTATAAAGTGGTAAAATCCTTGTCAACAGGATAAGACCATTCCTTATATTAAATGAAATATAAGTAAGAAAAACCTTGAAAAGCTCATTTCGCCCATGCAGACACAAGCTTCGTTCCGGGGAGAATAGGTATGGATAATGCTATCCTAGTACAATAATCCACTCAATGCATAAAAATAAAGGACGGGTGGGGTATATGGCAGTGAAAGTTGATTTATAAAAAGCCTAGGATAGGCTGGAGTGGAGGCGGCATTGCGCCCACAGGCTTGTCCCTCACTTCGAATCATCAATCTGGTTTACCATTATCATTATTTCCCGTTACTTCATCCTCTGAGGGTTAGGATCTTTGGATCGGTCTCACCTCGATCTTATGGTCTGGTCCTGATATAAGAACAAAGGGAATGTTGCTTGGAAATTTGCTGCCCTTTACTTTAAAAGAAGGTGGTTCGGGCTTCATTGGTGGAGTGGAATAAAGCTGCTATGTTGCAGCATATCCGGGTTCTGGCTGCAAAAAGTCCTTCTATCTAGGTATGTATTCTACATACAATGCTTCTCAAAAATATAAGCTGTTGGTGTATTAAACCACCAAATAATGGTAGCTGGATTTGTAGGAAACTTTTACAGGTGAGAGAGTTGGCTATAAGATATATTATACATGATGTTGGCAATGGAACCAATACATCTCTCTGGTATGACTCTTGGCTGCCTATAGGTTCTATAGTTGAAAGGTATGTATGGTGAGCAGATCATAGGGCAGTCTGGTGTTCCCAAAAATGTAAAAGTTGCAGACATACTTTCTAATTCCAGATGGTCCCTCCCTGCAGCTGCAAATCAAGATCTGCAAGAAATTGGGGAGTGTATCAGAGCCATAAGGCCCTTGAACAGTGAGCAATAAGACACAGTTATATGGATGCCTGATCACTCAGTTTTCCATAAAAAGCGCCAGGAGGTTAATAAGACATAAACGAGCTACTATGCCTTGGTGTAAAACCGGATATTAAGCTTTTGGATTTGGCTCTCGAATTGACTATTGAAAAGGAAGGGATGTTGGGCGAGGTGATGGCTCTCTTTCAAGATATGCATCTCGAACCAGGTCTCCAACCGGCACTGAAATTGGCCCTGCACTGGGGGTGCCCCTCCCCGGTCTCAAGAACTCGAGCGGTCTTAACTTAATAGGTACTGGTAGCCGATTCGGATTGTATAGCTGCTGGGAAGCATAAAGATCGATCAATGTCCAGATTGCAACGCATTAAGATGTCAATGCCCAGTAGTGAATGTGTTCCCGGTGGGTCTATCGTCAGCGTTCTAGTGCAAATCATATCTCTATGTTTTTCAAAGCACGTCAAGACCAAAACAAAGCGAACGGACGGCAGGTGACTTTGATCTTAAAGCGGTGACTTCAGCGACTTGCTCTCATTCTTTTCTCAAACAAAGGACTTCGCTGACTGGTCGCACTCAATAATGCTTAGTTCCTCCCTTGATCGCCCGTCTGTAATCTGTGGCACTCTGGGAAGATTTTCTGCTTTTTCTCTTCCAACAAGGGATCCTGTTCATCCACTCAAGCGCATTGGATCGTTGGTTAGCGTGGGTGGGCATCTCACTCCCTCAAGTATTTACAATGTCACATTGGGCTTTGGCCGAGTGAACCCCTTTTGTTTGATAGACGAGCTTAAGCTAGGTTCAGAATAGATAGATGGGTGTGTAGAATGTGATACCTCATTTCGATGCATAGCCCTTTCATCAGTATGGGGCTGATTGAAGCCAGTAGGAGGGGCCCGTTCTCCGCTCCTAGATTTACTAGTTCATTCATAGCTCTTAGAGAGAAAGCTCTACCTCTAGCCCTTACATCCCTTCTAGCTCTATGATTGAGATTAGCTAGCCTTAAGCTCTTCCCGCTTCATTTCTGTTAATCACCCCCGGTTCTTGTTGTCTTACATAGTTCTTAGGTTGTTCCTAACTCACCTCCGCCTACCCAACTCAGGTTTTCTTTCGCACTACGACGAGGGACTGACCGCTGACCCAACTCCGAGGTCTATCCGCTCCTGGGGCTGTCTGATCCCTAGTGTTAGCTCTAGCTCCTCCTAACCTAACCTTTTCTTGCGACTTTCTTTCCCAGCGGGTTTTGGAAAGGTGGTCATAGAATCGAATTCCTTGCCTAAGGGCAAATTACTGCGAACGATGATATATGCTTCTTCAAGTCTCATCGTCGGTTTTGGCACTGAGATGATATCTCGTTGTGGAAATCTCGTTGAAGTTGATCATTTAATCGAAAAGATTCTCAGTAAAAGCAGAGATTGTCTTGGTTTTCTTAGCCGAATCGATACACTAGACCAGACCCGAGCATCTTTCCTGAAACAGGGACATCAATGAATCCAAAAGGGAATCGTCGAAGCTATCATGTCCCTTTCTTACGTACTTCAGTTATTGAAAAATAGAACCAATCCATCGTGCTTAAGACATGAGAATTGGGGAGTGCGAGTCCTTACCAGAACTAGTGAAATGGGGCTCAAACCACTTCATTTAGGAAAGAGGGCCCTCTGTAATAAGAATGTCAAGGAGATGACTTCCATTGGAGACCAAATTTGAGACTGTGGAAACCGCCCTTTAGCCTTAGACTGGGGCTTTGTCAAAACTTCTAATGCGCCAATGGCACTTCGGGGTCAAATACATCAGGAATTCTCATTTATTATTGCATCCCCTGTGATTCTGGAAAGAGAGCTTTGGCTTTCTTCCCTCTTGAACAGAAAAGCAGACTCGAACTACTTGTCCTGCTAGATCGACTCGAGGACGGTGAAACATTATGTTGAGAAGAAAGCCTTGACGAGGTGCAATCCTTGTAACCGGGAAAGCCACAAATGGGGGAGGAGGATACGAAGATCACAAGAGTTTGTTTCCCAAAGAGCCCGTAATCCCCCTGAGAAGCCCCGGGATGGAACCCAATAGTGACTGTAAAAGTCCATGTCTGCAGGAAGGCAAATCATATTCTTTCTTAGTTGCTGAAGAGCGGGTTGAAGCCACTAGCTAACGCCCACCTATGTTCACTCCTGGGAACAGGAAAAGAAGCTTCGACCTCTATGGCAAGAAGAAATGGGACCGAAACCCTGTTATGTCAAGGGTGATACGACTTCCATTTGATATTGGATACCAGATCGACTCGCTTTTCACCTTAGATCAGGGCTAGATCGGGGCTTTTTGGTAATTCTTTTAGACTTTTCTTTTATCGCTTCTCCTTCGGATCCTTCATTTAGTGAAATTCGATTCCTATATATTACTCTTCTTAGTAGCGCCTTATTAGTCTAGGGCCCAATACCAGGGGTCACGAACGATAATAAGACTGACTTTCTCTCTTTCCTCGCTATCTTGACTTAATGGCAAGCGGAGTGGGAAAGCAACTAAGAAGCAAGTTCGTCAGGCCCTCCGCCATGGGACCCATGTGGGAACTGCTAGGATCAAGCACGTCCGTCCTGTCTCCAGGACTCCGCATCCCTCAGTTTGATACTCAATCTTGACCCTCTCCTGCATCCCATTCGACGAGGCGGACAACCGAAGTTCTGAAAGAGGAGCGAATACTCACCCCGTTTGCTAAGCGGGCTCATAGTCCAAGCCTCTTGGTCCGAGGAATTCGAGTACCAATCCGGTCCATGTGCTGGCTTGGCATGGAAAGGCTACCCAATAAGTCTTTTTCGCAGCTTGGTTCGCGTAAGCTCAATGCTTAGGGCAGAGTTATTTACCCCTTCTTAATCTAGCATTGCTACTCTTCTGACTATGTCTAAAATGGGACCAGACCGACAGCCCACCACTGGAACTTGCTTTGCTCTCGCTCGGCTCACTCCCGCCTGTCTTCTTCCAACCATAGTAAACTTTAAGAAAGATCCTTCATTTCACTACAGTTGGAACCTCACTGACCTTCTCGGGCAGTTACTCTAAGCTGGGGTCTCCGCCAGCTTTACCTTTCCCTCCCCAAGTCCGTCGGGCCGACGACAACCCGCGGCTACAATACCAGGACTAACGAGATCTCTCTCTCCCTCACTTTTTGGCGCCAAAAACCTGTCAGCCCGGCCAGGGCGCACAGAGGTGTGTCCCGGTCCAATGTTCAATGCAGTGGCGGTTTACCCCGCTTTCCTTTCGGTCAGCTGCCCCTCAACCGCTTAAGGTTGACCGTTAAAGAATGAATTTACCGTTTAAGAATAAGGTAGTTCTCAAGAAGTCTTCCCCTGCCATTCCTTGCGTAATAGCGTTTCCGTAATTCTTTCACAACGGAAGTAATTAAAATAGGTTTTCGTTTCATTATAATAGGGACTAAAAATCCCCTTTTGCATCATATCTATCTCTATATCGAGCAATTTTTCACCTCCATAGTTCTCCTCCAAAATCTCGACTAAGCGTTCCACCTGGAACCCACCGGGGAGACGCATTCCTTCTTCTCTCCTTAATTCTAGAATGCGTTCCCCGATTCGTTCGTGTGATTTTAGAATTTCTCTGATTTTTTCTAATTGCGTTCCCCGATCGAGCGCATTCCACAGTTGATCCTGTGGAACATCCTCTTCGGGTATTTCTATGGGGGCTTGTGCTTGATTGGGAAGCATACAAAAGAGGTTATTCGAATAAAGGGACTCCCAGTTTTGTACAAGGAGAAAGGAAGTCCGTAAAAGGATAAATATTAGAAAAAAAGATCTCAACAAAAACATAGTCATTCCAGGTCCACGCATGTTGGAGCAAGAAAGGGAGAAAGAATTTAAAAAAGTCTTCCCCCACTTGAGAAGAACTTTTTTTACGCTTTCCTTAGCCGCTTCTTGCACTGCGGAAGCAGCGGTATCCTTGGCCGCGTCCAACACTTTCTCTTTTAAAGTTGGAGCGGCCTTCTTATCGGAAGCGGAAGTGGCAGGTCCGGAAAGCCCTCACTTTATTGATGGGAAATTTTGATCCCCTTTTCTTTCCTCTCAACCCCCCGGTTCTGGTTCAGGAAAGGGTCAACGCAAGGATCTTACTTCGAAGCAATCTCTGGAGTTTTCCCTTATCCGAACGGGTCTTGCAAGAAAATAGGATTTCATATTGAGCTCCAAATATACGCTATTGGGATAGGATGGTTCCTACTAGCTCTCCCCCCTAAGAACCGCACGTGCGAGTTCCCCCGCATACGGCTCAAGTGGCGAAGGTTTGAAGCCGCTCGACCCGCGTTCGTCAGAGAAAGCCAGTAAAGCGCTAACGCGCGAACTTTCTTTTAAGTTAAGGCGCGCATCCGGAGAGGAACGAATCCTTCGCGCTTGGTAAGCGCTTCGCTGTAGCCAAGCTTACTGCTAGCCTATCGCCTAGAGCCAAGCTTCGACCGCGACTGCTCGTCGCTTCTGGGCGCCTTATTCCGTCACCCGAGATCCAAGTCAGCACCGGCAAAGATCTCTTGATTCCTCGCGGCCGGGCCGGCTTGGAAGCAAGCTACCTGTCGCCTATCTCACCCCCTTTCTTATTGCGAGACCTAGATCATTTACTGTCTGGCGATAAAAAGAGGCCACATTCTAGTCGGCGATACAAACATCGTCTCCAAGAATGGCATACCTAGTAAAGCGCTGTCCTGGGTACACCTTCTCTGCACAATAAAACATCACTAAGTGATGTGTTAAAGTGAAGAGAGGCCAAGAAGACAGAAAGCCAAGAGGTTGTCCTACTCTAAAGAATACGACACCTCGAACTGAGCGAAGAAAGGGTACTTCAAAGATAGATCTGCTGAAGATTGCATCTAAACAATCTCCAACAGACTTACCAACCAAATAAAGTTCTAATAAGGTTAGTCTTCAGACTGAGGGGCCACCTATCGGTGGCAGACTTCAAGTCAAAAGAATAAACCTTACTGAAACCTTTTCATCTATCCAACGAACGGTCGGAGCTGATTAAAAGTTCCATCCATTGGGATAGACCGAAGCGTGTCCATGAGGAAATCATGAAGAGGCTTCAATACCCTTTGATTCACAAAGTTACCTATGGC